TGTGGCAGATAGATAAGGACATATATCTGCAAGGCCCGATCAATAGTTCAAGTCACACACTCCCATAATCCATTTTATCTTCGGAAAATTCACTTCAACTATGAGTGTCAAAAAAATAATAAATTTTTGTAGAGTTGAAGAGAAATATCCCAATACATGTCTTATTTTTTTTTTCAATAATCCATATTTGTAGCAATGAAATACTAGTGTTCCTACCCCAAGTGATAGATGATTGATTCCAAGATGGTATATATTCTTTATAAAGGACCAGAAATACCTTGCTTACGTATCATTGGGAAGTGCATTAACATAAATACGGCGGTAAGAAGAGGTAATACAAAAGTGTGTAAACTATAAAAACGAGTCAAAGTGGATTGTCCTACACTAGCACTTCCGCGTAATAACTCTACCAGAGGCGAGCCTATTACAGGAATAGCGTCTGGTACGCCTGTTACAATTTTGACTGCCCAATAACCAATTTGGTCCCGAGGTAAGGAATAACCAGTTACACCAAAAGATGCGGTCAATACACCCAAAACCACACCTGTAACCCAAGTCAATTCACGAGGTTTTTTAAAGCCGCCGGTGAGATACACGCGAAATACGTGCAGGATCATCATTAGGACCATCATACTTGCCGACCATCGATGAACTGATCGGATTAACCAACCAAAATTAGCTTCAGTCATTATATATTGAACAGAAGCAAAGGCCTCCGTAACGGTCGGACGATAATAAAAAGTCATAGCAAACCCGGTAGCTACTTGTACTAAAAAACAAGTAAGCGTAATTCCCCCTAGACAATAAAATATGTTGACGTGAGGAGGAACATATTTACTAGTTATATCATCGGCAATTGCCTGAATCTCAAGACGTTCTTCGAACCAATCATAGATTTTATTGAGATAGGTAAATCAAGGGGACCCCCCCGGAGAACCGTATATGAAAATTTCATCTCGTACGGCTCAAACAGAAACACCCAAATACTAGTTCTAACGGATGTGTGTAATATAAAGTTTGAAATTTATTAATTCTATGATTTATGATTCAATTTTTTTTTGAAGATACTAAAGAATAAAAATCCGAAAGCTCTTCTTTGTGGTTATAATGCCAAAAAATCAAGTCGGCTCATTCGTCTATATATTGATCGTTATAGGCCTCTTGAATCTTCTATTTACCTATTTTCTTTGGTGTTATTTATGTGTAATGCGGCTTTACTGCTGTTTTCTTTATTATTGATAGGAATTCTCTTGTTAAGACCCTATGAATTGATTAAAACCTCAGATTCATACTAAAACCACGATGATTCAATAAAACCCTTTCAAACTAAGTCTAAGTCCCAAAATTCCCTGAGTAAGAACCATTGGATCATCACTTATTCAATGAATAGATATAATGACTAAAAATCCAAACCAAAGAAACCTTTGTTTTGTCCTTTGATCAAAATAAGCATAAACGAAAGTTTGAAAGAATAAAAATATTTCTATTTATAACTTCTAACTCTTTGAAAAAATTTTTTGAAGTCCGGACACGAGGTCTGACTATTAAATATGAATCATAGTTCTAATAGTAATCTATTTCATATATTCCGTGCTCCAGATACTAGAATGAATATCCGACGAAGTAAAACCATCTCTATCAAGATGACAGACCCATTCTCTGTACTATCCATAGGATCATTTATACCAAGTCACACACTCATATTCCGGAAATACAGAAACAAAGAAATTCCACGGTCAAACTACCAAAATAGAATGGGATAAAAATCAGAAACCTAAACGCTTCACTTTGTATTGAAAAAGCCAGTTAATGGTTCTTGGGAATCTAATTCATTGAAATTCCATCCAGTAAAATGGAAGAATTATAAATCTCCAAAATAATAGATAGGAATATCGCGAATAGAGCCATTGCGAGACCCATCAAAGGAGTAGTTCCCCACCCAGGAGCTACTTTACCATATTCTGAATTCAATGGTTTCAACAAACTCCCCGCATTAGTTCGTTTTGGGCGGCCAGATCTAGAACTACCTTCAACGGTTTGTGTAGCCATAATATTTTATATTCAGTAAGATCTGTTGACTTTGTATACCATTCCGTTGTAAATAAATGATCTTATCATAGATCCATTGTGGTCTTAAAACTTTATAATGTCTTAAAACTATATAATCATGGAAACAGCAACCCTAGTTGCCATCTTTTTATCTGGTTTACTTGTAAGTTTTACTGGGTACGCCTTATATACTGCTTTTGGGCAACCCTCTCAACAACTAAGAGATCCATTCGAGGAACACGGGGACTAGTTGAAGTACGGATCCTCCCAATATTGGGAGGATCCGTACTTCAATTGAGATAATGACAAATCATTTCACCTTTTTAGTTGGAACTTTAGGCGGGTCTCGAAAAAAGATAGCGAAAAAAATTATTCCTAGAGTTGAGACTAAAAGGAATGTATAAACCAATGCTTCCATAGATTCGATCGTGGTTTACAATTATAGCTTCCATACCTGTTTATTTGGGATCGCCTCCCGGATAAATAAAGAACAAGAGTCAAAGAAAAGGCAGTGATTCAAATCAAGATTTATCTGGTACCCCATCTAAAAATCACAAAAAGAAAATCAAAATGAAAAGTAACAAGTAACAAAGCATATTGTATCAGACTACTTGTCTTCTTGTAGTTGGATCTCCAAGTTTTTGGAATGCTCCAAATTCCACTTGAGCATCTAAATCTGGATCAATACCAGCAAAAACATCTCGAAACAAGGTTCTAGCACCATGCCAAATGTGTCCGAAGAAGAAGAGCAAAGCAAACGAAGCATGTCCAAAAGTAAACCAACCCCGTGGACTGCTACGAAAAACACCATCGGATTTCAAAGTAGCACGATCTAATTCAAAAATCTCACCCAATTGAGCACGTCTAGCATATTTTTTCACAGTAGCGGGATCGCTATAACTGACTCCGTTGAGTTCGCCGCCATAGAACTCGACAGTTACACCTACTTGTTCGACACTATATTTAGATTCCGCCCTTCTAAAAGGAACATCGGCTCTAACAATTCCGTCTCCGTCTACCAAAACAACCGGAAATGTTTCAAAAAAAGTAGGCATACGACGTACAAAAAGTTCGCGCCCCTCTTTATCTCTAAAGATAGGATGTCCTAACCACCCAACAGCTATTCCATCCCCGTTGTCCATTGAGCCCGCTCTGAATAACCCCCCCTTTGCCGGATTATTGCCGATGTAATCATAAAAAGCTAGTTTTTCGGGAATTTTAGACCAAGCTTCAGATAAACTTTGATTTTCAGCCAACCCAGCACCAATTCTTCGATATATTTCTTGTTGGAAGTATCCTTGATCCCATTGATAACGAGTGGGACCAAATAATTCAATCGGGGTAGTTGCTGAACCATACCACATAGTTCCAGCAACTACAAAAGCGGCAAAAAAGACAGCAGCAATACTACTGGAAAGGACGGTTTCAATATTTCCCATACGTAATCCTTTGTATAGGCGTTGAGGTGGACGTACACTAAGATGGAATAGACCCGCCAATATGCCCAAGGTCCCTGCTGCAATATGATGAGAGGCTATTCCTCCCGGAACAAAAGGATCAAAACCCTCCACACCCCACGCTGGATTTACGGATTGTACCCTTCCAGTTAGTCCATAAGGATCGGACACCCATATTCCAGGACCATACAATCCTGTTACATGAAATGCACCAAAACCAAAGCAAGCCACCCCTGATAGAAATAAATGAATTCCAAAGATCTTAGGCAAATCCAAAGAGGGTTTTCCTGTACGTTCATCAGTAAATATTTCTAGATCCCAATACACCCAATGCCAGATAGCTGCCAAAAAGCACAAGCCCGAAAACACAATATGTGCCCCGGCCACACCTTCGTAACTCCAAATACCCGGATTCGTTACAGTACCCCCTGTGATACTCCAACCGCCCCATGAATTGGTTATTCCTAAACGAGTCATGAAGGGTATAACGAACATACCCTGTCTCCACATTGGATCAAGAACAGGATCAGAAGGATCAAAAACTGCTAATTCGTATAGAGCCATCGAACCGGCCCAACCAGCAACCAGAGCTGTATGCATTATATGGACAGAAATCAAACGACCGGGATCATTCAATACGACGGTATGAACACGATACCAAGGCAAACCCATGGAAATACCCCTTTATCAATGAAAAATAGACACAATGTAACTTTATTGCATTGGAAAAAACTATGCTGTGGACCCTCTTTTTAGTGGATTATCTTGGGGAAATAATTAATATTTCTTTGATTTGTTTGATTCTTTTCAATTACTTTTAGTAATAATGAAACTATTTTGTTCGTAGGAACAAAAAGAAGCAGATCTATTCTACACCCGATAAGTACCAATACGCAATGGTAGGGGAGTTGATACCATTTTATATGAGTGAATGCATATATATATTTGTTCATCATTCAAAGGACTTATTTGGAATAATTTTCCTTTATTCATTTTGTCTTCTTTATCTTTTTTTATAAACTTAGTCAATCTATGGATAAAATATGATAAAGGGATAAAATATGATAAAGGCCAATATTAGTAGGACACTAAATCCATTGTTACGCTTTCACATCAAAGTGAGATATAGTACTTAATTTTTCTTTTATTTAATGCCTATTGGTGTTCCAAGAGTACCTTTTCGAAGTCCTGGAGAGGAAGATGCATTGTGGATTGACATATAGTGCGACTTGTCAGATATATTGGGTCATATGGTATTTCCCCATTCTCTTCCCCGATCGAGATATCCTCCCCTTCGCCCAAGAAAGATTGATTGAATTATCAAAAATTTGGAGCGTGAAGTTCAATTAGATCCATTTTTTCGGGAGGGTATACAGATTAATATTATCAATTAGAATAATTTATGGTTATCTTGGTTAGGCCAATAAAATGAAGTATCCAGGCTCCGTTTAGAAAAAAACCGGTAAAAAATCTATTTATGATTACTATTTCTATCATATTCTATTTCTTTATATATTTATAATAGAAGTGATCTCAAACTGTTAATCAATCGAGTAATATGATGAATGCATTGAATATCTGTTGTAAGACATGAAATAAATTGTAAAAAGGAAGTCGTAGCAAAAGGACGTGGTATTGGGGCATTTGTCATATATGTGCAAATCCAAATCGGGCGGATCTTTACTCGGAGTAGAGCATAAACCTAAAAAAATTGAAGAAGCCCATTCAGGAACAAGAAAATTACATCGCGATTGAGATTGTATCTCGATGAAACAATACATCAATGAAAAGTTAGTTAGATAAATTTAGTAATTTTTTTTTATAGATAAACAAAACAGGCCAAAACCCATCTTTTTTGAAAAATGAAAGAAAAGCCCCTTTTTATAAGTTAAAAGCCTGGTATGAAAAATAAAAAGATAAAAGAAAGCGCTAGAATCTACATCTACACATTGATTCTTTTTTTTTTTCGTTATTTTTGTTGAACCGTATGCATCAAAAGGTGCATGTACGGTTTCTAAGGGATACAACTTTATCCCAATCAACCGACTTTATCGAGAACGATTACTTTTTTTAGGCCAAGGGATTGGTAGCGAGATCTCGAATCAACTTATTGGTCTTATGGTATATCTCAGTATAGAGGATGATACCAAAGATCTATATTTGTTTATAAATTCTCCTGGCGGATGGGTAATACCCGGAGTAGCTATTTATGATACTATGCAATTTGTGCGACCAGATATACAGACAATATGCATGGGATTAGCCGCTTCAATGGGATCTTTTATTCTGGTCGGAGGAAAAATTACCAAACGTCTAGCATTCCCTCACGCTTGGCGCCAATGAGTTTTTTATTTGATTTGAGAGAAAAAAGAAGACTATGCCTTCGCGCTATATGAAATATGAATATTAAGTAATAATAGCATGGCACTTCGAATTCGATATGATAAATTTTTTTAACCCTTAAATTATGTATCGAAAGAGTAGTATGAGATAAAAGGTATTTCCGATTTTATCTAATCTATCGGGAGGCCTATTTCAGCGTCACAAACTTTTTTGTTTTCACGCCGGGAGGCTCTTAACAATATTTAGGTTATGAAAGAATATGAAAATAAAAAAAATCTTGTTTTTTTATTTGAAAAAAAAAAAAAAAAAGAAACTTTGGGATTGCTAAATAACAGACGAAATAAATATATAAAGCAACGGAGCCATCATAGTATTTTTGAACTACTCCAAAAACAAAAAGAAGGGTGGTTATTGGATCATTTACCAACCCGAGTCTGATAGACCCTATATTTAATTTATTTGATATTTAAGTAAGGTAAAAACGAATTCCATTATAGAGCCGTATGCAATGCGTAAAAGATGCCTGTACGGTTGTTCAATTATATATTTTATTATTCCACCTTATCATCATGCGAGATAGAATAAACATTTATTATGTTATATCATCAGGGTAATGATCCATCAACCTGCTAGTTCTTTTTATGAGGCACAGACGGGAGAATTTATCTTGGAAGCGGAAGAACTTTTGAAGCTGCGCGAAACCATCACAAGGGTTTATGTCCAAAGGACAGGCAAACCCTTATGGGTTGTATCCGAAGATATGGAAAGAGATGTTTTTATGTCAGCAACAGAAGCCCAAGCTCATGGAATTGTTGATCTTGTAGCGACTGAATAAAAAAGAAAAAATAACAAAAATTTCAGACGAATTGGTGATTTGAGATTTTATCTTCTTACCGGATTTAATATTCTATTCATTAATCTATTAATATAGAAATAAAATAATTCATAATCATCCGGTTAAGATCGATCTAAACCAGCCCATTATGTATATGATTCAATATGCCAACTATTAAACAACTTATTAGAAACACAAGACAGCCAATCAGAAATGTCACGAAATCCCCCGCTCTTGGGGGATGTCCTCAGCGACGAGGAACATGTACTAGGGTGTATGTGCGACTCGTTCAGATCATGGGCTAGGACAAAAGAAAGAAAACAATTGATCCAGTATCAACGATCAGTACCAGTGAATAGACTAGAATGGAAGAACTCCATTCAATATCTAAAAATAAAAAAGATCTATCCTTCTATTGTGGTATCAAATGTATGGTTTCCGTTGGTGCAAATCCAATCAACTCCGTTTTAAATTTAAGATGAGAAAGAATTCTCCATTGATAGCAAATGATATCCATTAAGCAGGGGAAATACTATTTTAAAAAGCAGAAAAATTATGCCTTACTCTTGCAAGAACGGACTAACAGGGTCAGCTACTCAGCTAATCTTCATAATTAAATACCGTTACTGTATAAGTAGATCTCATTGTGAAAGACCTCGTACTGGATAATTATGGGTAGAGCCAAAGAGTGTGAACTGTACAAGTTAACAATAACATTGATTAAATGAAAGAAGGGCTCCGGTGTATAGAGAGGACCTCACCGTTTAAGAAGTAACCATAGAAACGATGGAACCCACTATATCCATTTATATTTACTACTTTTATGTGTTTTTGATACCTAATATCAATACAATTTTTTCTAGGCATTTCACCTAGAAAAAAAAAAAAAAAAAATCGTGGTCGGGAAGGTTATAGTAGCAAAAGCCATTGGAATTAAAATTTTATACATTGGAAGAATCCGTTTTGTTATTAATAGACTAGGATACGGGAAGGGAATAACTGAAAGAAAGGAAATCGATTAGTTATTCATCAAAGTTTCATTTATTCAATGACCAGAATTAAACGAGGGTATATAGCTCGAAGACGTAGAACAAAAATTCGTTTATTTGCATCAACCTTTCGAGGGGCTCATTCAAGACTTACTCGTACTATTACTCAACAGAAAATAAGAGCTTTGGTTTCGGCTCATCGGGATAGAGGTAGACAAAAGAGAGATTTTCGTCGGTTGTGGATCACTCGGATAAATGCAGTAATTCGCGAGAATAAAGTATACTTCAGTTATAGTAAATTTATACACAATCTGTACAAGAGACAGTTACTTCTTAATCGTAAAATACTTGCACAAATAGCTATATTAAATAAGAGTTGTCTTTATATGATTTCCAATGAGATCATAAAATAAAGAGATTGGAAGGAATCCGTTGGAATAGTTTAAATGGAGTTCCCTGGAGAATGAACTCTGGGAAGGTAGAGTAGAAATTAGTATGATAAAATATGATAAAGTCATCAAAATGAAGAAAGACGTTAAATAAAAAATATTTATTCCTCTTCTCCCATTTTTTTTCTTACGACAGGACATTTCGATTTTACGATTTTTCGAACAAAAAAAAAAAAGTCAATCCGCATTTGAGTTTGGATTGGAATTTTATTTTGATTCAATTCAATTGAAGAGTCAACCTATTTTTTTCTGGTTCTAAGACCAGCAGCTCTAGCGGTTGACTCGCTTCTTTCAAATTGTTTCTCATTATTAAGAAAAGGTAACGGAGATAAAATACGAGCTTGTTTTATAGCAATAGTAATTAATCGTTGTTGTTTTAAGGTCAATCTATTCACCCGTCTAGATAATATTTTTCCTTGTTCGCTAATAAATCGACTAATTAAACTCATGTTTCTATAATCAATTCGATCCCCCGATTGGATCGGAGGCAAACGCCTACGAAAAGATCGCTTAGATTTAAGAAAGATTCGCTTGGATTTATCCATGGTTTGTTTATTCCTTATCCTGAAAATCCCAATCCTATTTCTTAATTCTATATCATCTTTGATCCGATCGAAATAGGATTTGGTTTGTTTATATTTATTTGTTTCTATTTAAATAAATTAAAAAATAAATTATATATATATATTGTTATATATAATATGTAATTTTTCATCTTCCTTGGAAGACTGACACACGAGCGATCGGTTCGATCTATTTCTTTATCTCCCCATGAATCGTATGTTTGTAACAACAGGGACAGAATTTTCTCAATTCCAATCGACTAGGCGTATTGTGTCGATTCTTTTGAGTAATATATCTGGAAATGCCCATTGATTCCTTATTAACACGATTTCGAACACAACTGGTACATTCCAAAATAACCGTTACTCGGACATCTTTACCCTTAGCCATGAACCTCCTTTGGTTTTTGATTCACTCAATTCTTTAATTTTCCGACCCGAAGCAAGGAAGAAGAAAGGACACAAAAATAGAAGCAGGTAACTCGAAATCAAATTATGAAATAAATATTTTGTTGCAATCAATATAGTAATAAATAATAAGTAATATAATGATTTCTAACTATATTTATAATTTTTAATTGCCAATTGCCGTCCAGTATTTCATTTTCAGTTAAGTATCTTGTATGATATTGTTGCCCCAACCACCGCATTTCCGTTCTATTATTAATTTAATTTGAGCCTGAGCCCGAGTTCATAGTTTCACTGAGGGTGAAACCGCTTTTTCTTTGTTTTTTTTTTTTTTAGAAAGAATAAGTAAAAAAAGAAAAAACAAAGAAAAAAAGGAGGGAGGGGTAGGGATTAGTTACAGATATTTGATTGTATCTCTAATCTTCTTCCCCCTTCCCATATCAATAGCTAGAATGAAAAAAAGGGGAATATCAACGCATCCGGAAAAAAACGATTGATCTCTATCAATAAACCTGCTAAAGACCCGAACCATAGAGTACTTACTACCGGTGCCACGGAGAGATATGTTTTTAGATCTCGCATTTTAAAAACTCCTCTTTCTGTATTCGTTATTGTAATTTTATTGTAATTTGTAATACCTAATGGTAATACATATATGACCGTATGTGTATATGTAGTTAATGACTTACCACTTGTACGCGGAGTTCCTAATTCAAATTGAAATGTACAAAATAGATATTTATTTAAAGAAAAAAATACGTCCATTTCCGCCTTAAATTCCTAAAAAATATTAATTTTTTGTGGTAGATTTCATATTTATTTCATACTTTATATAAGTCTTTTACCATATTATATGTTTGTTATATGATATATGAGACCAAAAGGAAGAAGGAAGAAATGATAAGAG